CTGTAAGTTCGAAGTTGAACTTAATTGAAAAAGTCAAGCAATTCTATTTGTTCCCAAGAAATTTGTCCACCGCCATACTTTCTTTCCCTCAGTTTGTCCACTACCGCGCCCGAACCTAAGCAAAGGAAGTCCAAAAGATAGACCCGAATAAAGAATAAATAGTAATCTTTGACAAAACAAATAAGAAGAAAAAGAAAAATGATTCTTACTTCGATACAAGAAAAGAAGAATCGACACAAGAAAAAGGCAAAAAAGCCTTTTTCTTGTGCCCAATAGAGGATTAAGAAAACCCGCAATTCCTCCTACTCCTAAAAGGACTTGTTCCTTTTATTGTTCTCGCCTCTGCCTTGGATCCTCTTCTTTTGCATGAGATAGAAATAAGGAATTCCAGAAATCTAGGCTTTTTTCTAACTTGATGGTAAGAAATCCCATAATCTAGAAATTCATTTCGTACAATTGAACCTTTTCAAACTGTTTCTTTTTGAGAACCAAAAAAACTTGTGCCAAAATAACAGATGCGAAGAAGAACAAAAGGCCTTGGACGCGCAATGGATCCTGAAGCACTATTTCTGCATCCCCCTGACCAAACCCTCCGACATTAGGATTGCTTGTTAATGGTTGATCAAGCTTGATCGATTCCCCCTCTGAAACTAGAAGTTCTGGTCCGGGAGGTATAATATCAATCACTTGTCGTCCATCCGACGCATCAACTATGGATATTTCATATCCCCCTTTTTCTTTACGTAGTATTTTTTTTACTATACCTGTTGACGTAGCATTATAGACCGTATTGTTACTCTTGCTACCATCAGGATAGATCTGTCCCCTTCCTCGGTTTCCCCCTACATATATGGGATATTTTAAGAAATGAACGTCTTTTTTCGTAGCGGGATCGGGGGAAAGAATGGGAAAGACAATTTCACTATATTTCTTACCGGGAATAGGGCCTATCACAATAATATTTTTTTTATTGGGACGATAACTCTGAAAAGAGAGATTTCCTATCTTTTCTTTCAACTCAGGAGAAATACGGTCGGGCGGCGCTAATTCGAATCCCTCGGGCAAAATAAGAACAGCACCCACATTCAACCCTCCCTTTTTACCATTAGCAAGAACTTGTTTCAGCTGCATATCATAAGGGATTCGAAGAACTGCTTCAAATACAGTATCAGGAAGCACTGCTTGGGGAACCTCAATATCCACAGGCTTATTAGCTAAATGGCAATTGGCACATACAATTCGTCCAGTTGCTTCCCGTGGGTTTTCATAACCCTGCTGCGCAAAAATGGGATATGCATTTGAAATAGATGTGCGAGTTATTACGTATATCATGATCGATACGGAAATCGATCGAATCATCTGTTCCTTTAACCAAAAAAAAGTATTTCTATTTTCCATGTCCAATCGCGGATCCCGGAATTTCTACAATAAATTAGATAGGTAGCTAAGCTAATCTAGTTCCCTATACACGAGTCTGTTGTCATTCTACTGCAAGAGTTGTACTGGAATGATGAATACCTTGAGCAGGTAGAAGTAGAAATAGAAAGAATTTTGAAAAGGCTTTCTTTCTAAAGGAAGAAATATCCTAATTTGATTAATATTAGGAAAAATATTAGGAAATCAAATGAGTGAGTTTATGCTTCACTAATTGAATGATAAATGACTACAAGTGAAGGAGATAGACGGTTTAAACAAAAAAAGACCCAAAATTTCAAACACGTGTCTAGAATAACAGGAAAACTACAAACAAAAATAGTGAAAATTAGCTCGTTAGGAGCCCATCCAAAATTGTTGTAGACCCAACGAATTAGTAGTTCCCAACCGCGAGTGGAGTGAAATCCAACAAAAAAATCAGTAACTAAAAGAATAAAAAAAGCTTTTATTGAGTCATTTAAGTTATAGAAAAATTCCTGAACCCAAGAATTCAAAATGACAAGTTCTTCTTTACCCAGAAAAAAAGAACCACTTAGAATAGCCAAACAGATTATATTTGTTGAGAAATGCAAAATGCTATGGAGATGATCCTCATTATCTATTTTGGCCAATTGTATTATTTCCTTGTGTATTCCTATAGGAGGTTTTTGTACATGTGTCTTTGGTTTCTCTTTTATCATTTCGTCCAAGAGAAAAAGTTCTTCTAATTCTATGAATCCTTCTAGAATCCTTTTCTCTTGAATATCAGTTAAGAAAGTTTCGGATTGCCTGGTATTCCACCAATTCTTAATCCAAAGTTCCAGACATTTGTTAAAAGAGAAAGAGATTCCCCAGGGCAAAAGTACGATAAATACAAGATATAGGAAAGAAGGCAATGCTTTCTTTTTTTTCATTTTTGATCTGTAAATTGAGTTGTTAATGAATCCGCTTCATTCGCCGACTCTATTTCATTCGCTGAATATATATGATATTTCTTTTCTTTGAAACAAAAATTCTATAACAAGGTTTGAGACCTTGTGTTTGTATCTATTTCTCTTTTTGTATACTAGTGGAATTTCATTGTATTGGGTTCTTTCTTAGATCTAAATGGAGTGGAATAGATAAATAAAAAAAAGGCCTTTCATATAAAAAAGGAAGAATATTATGCCATATATCTCACTCGGACAAAACAAATTAGAAGCAATTTTCTCTTATCCTCGTTTGTTCCTTCCTTTAGATAAATACTAGAAAATCCCCTTACAATTGCAAAAAATTGCAATTGGTACTCAAAATACTTCAATTGGTACGCGCAAGAAATAGGCCAATTCGGCAGCTTTTTGTTCAATTTCTCGTGGAGTAAAAAACTTCTCATCAGTACGAGTCAAGGGAATGACCCCCTGGCCCCGGATTTCTATATAAAGGATACGACGGGGATAAAGACCCTCTTTAACCTGAATTCTAATTGATTGGATATCCCGCACAAGGAATCGAAGGAAGATGCGACGTTTTATTCCAGGGAATCCCCAACGAAAAATGCACACTATTCCCTCTTTTCTATCGAATCGGTCATAACCACTGCCTACATTCCACAAAATAGTGCACCACAAATAGGAGCTAATGAATAGGCCCGCGATTCCGTAGAAAGACATTACGACTCCCTGTGGAAAAAAAAGAATTTGTTGAGATGGAAGTACGGATATCATATTCTTACCAAGATAACTAGAAGCCCCAACCGCTAAGAATCCTAATGAACCTAGAAAAAGAATACAGGCCCAGAAAAAATTACCTCTTTTTCGAGAACCTTTTAGAAGTTCTATCCATATGTGTTCTGATCGCCAATTCATATTAGATATACTAAATCCAGTAGCGGTCAATTGAAATTGAGAGAATAAGCTAAATGGTTTTTACTTTACTTTTTTTGATTCTGAAATAGCCTTCAGTAGCTAGTACTCCTGTGAAATAATTGGTTAGATACATTGACTTTCTATTCAAAAAGAATTCGTGGATCCACTTAAAAAAAAAACTCGCTATACTCGGCTACGCATATGCATGCATTTATGTTATGCTCGTAGCCTATATCTGCATCCATAGACGTTTTTCATTTGTGTGTAGAAAGAGCTACATACCCCATCATATTATATTACTTACACAAAAAATATCTCTATTATGATCCTGGAAATACATTAAGAAAATTTGGCCCTGTCGTTTCTAGACAATCTTATTTTTCTGCACATAAAGAAATAAGGAAGCCATTGCAATTGCCGGAAATACTAAGCCTACTAAAGGCACGAAAATTGAGGGTAAGTTAAAATCTGTCATAGAATATGTGTCTCAATTCAAATTTACTATTTCTATCTATTCGAAATATATCTTAAGATTCTTATGATATAATTAAGTATATCTATTATAAGGAATATTGACTATTGTATTTTTTAGTTTAAAAAATTTTTATTTTGTTTTGTATAGAATACTATTTTCAAAAAAGTTCTTTAGTATTCTAAAAAAAAATAAATGAATGGAATAGATAATAAGCAAATTGCAAAAAAGGAGAACTAATTAAAAATATTTGATTTTTCTTTTCCCATTCTCATCGCCTTTCTATCCTTCTAATCGAACTTGAAATTGGATTCAAAAGAAAACTCTTGTGAAAATAAAAGAAATACCTCTTTAAGAATACCCTTTTAATTTTAAAAAAGTATAAGTGGAATAGAATACCCAGTTGAAGGGTAATGATCATACGTCTGTAATGCATTGTATGTCCCAGAATAGGTCCCATTCTTCTACCCTTTCCGGGTAGTCGATGGCTATTCACAGCTACTACCTTAACACCAAAGAAGAGTTCGACCCAATGCTTTATTTCTGTCTTAGTGAATCCCGATTCGACATTAGAAGTATATTGATTCTTTCCCAATAAACGAAGACTCTTTTCTGTAAATACTGCGTATTTGATTCCATTATCGTATGATAATACTATATTTTTATTTCTATTTATTTATTGTATTATACCTTTCTATATTCTAGATATATAGAATAGAAGAATCTCGATTTGTCAAGTCTCATGATCGTATCAAGATCTATTTAAATTCGGCTCAATCTTTTCTAAAAGAAAAGATTGAGCCGAATTTAATTGCAATCAATTAGAAGAATAAAGAAGAATTACTGCATTTCGTAACTTATTTTTTCTCTTTATCTACGGTATCTACCGGCTCGAAATCAAATTTGATCGCCTTCCATACTTCACAAGCTGCGGCTAGTTCAGGACTCCATTTGCAAGCTGTTTTGATAATTTCATTACCTTCACGAGCAAGATCGCGCCCTTCGTTACGAGCTTGTACACAGGCTTCTAAAGCCACACGATTAGCTGCTGCACCAGGTGCATTTCCCCAAGGATGTCCTAAAGTTCCTCCACCAAATTGTAATACGGAATCGTCTCCAAAGATTTCGGTCAGAGCTGGCATATGCCAAACATGAATACCCCCTGAAGCCACCGGTATAACACCTGGCATGGATGCCCAGTCCTGAGTGAAAAAGATACCGCGAGAACGATCTTTTTCAATAAAATCATCGCGCAATAAATCAACAAAACCTAAAGTTATTTCGCGTTCCCCTTCTAACTTACCTACTACTGTACCAGAGTGGATATGATCTCCCCCTGACATACGCAATGCTTTAGCTAATACACGGAAATGCATACCATGATTTTTCTGTCTATCAATAACTGCATGCATTGCTCGGTGAATGTGAAGAAGTAGGCCGTTGTCGCGGCAATAATGAGCCAAACTAGTATTTGCGGTGAATCCTCCAGTTATGTAGTCATGCATTACAATAGGAACCCCTAATTCCCTTGCAAATACAGCTCTCTTAATCATTTCTTCACATGTACCTGCAGTCGCATTCAAGTAATGCCCCTTGATTTCACCAGTTTCGGCTTGTGCTTTATAAATTGCTTCAGCACAAAAGACAAAACGGTCTCTCCAGCGCATAAATGGTTGTGAGTTTACGTTTTCATCATCTTTGGTAAAATCAAGTCCACCGCGTAGACACTCATAACACGCTCTACCATAATTTTTTGCGGATAATCCCAATTTTGGTTTAATAGTACATCCCAATAAAGGACGACCATACTTGTTCAACTTATCCCTTTCAACTTGGATACCGTGAGGCGGACCTTGGAAAGTTTTTGCATAAGCAACGGGAATTCGTAGATCCTCCAAACGTAGAGCGCGTAGGGCTTTGAAACCAAATACGTTACCCACAATGGAAGTAAACATGTTAGTAACAGAACCCTCTTCAAATAGGTCTAATGGATAAGCTATATAACAGATATATTGATCTGCTTCCCCAGGAACGGGCTCGATGTGATAGCATCGTCCTTTGTAACGATCAAGACTGGTAAGTCCATCAGTCCAAACAGTTGTCCATGTACCAGTAGAAGATTCCGCAGCTACTGCAGCCCCTGCTTCTTCAGGCGGAACCCCGGGCTGAGGAGTTACTCGGAATGCTGCCAAGATATCAGTATCCTTGGTTTCGTACTCCGGGGTGTAGTAAGTCAATTTATAATCCTTAACACCAGCTTTAAATCCAACACTTGCTTTAGTTTCTGTTTGTGGTGACATAAGTCCCTCCCTACAACTCATGAATTAAGAATTCTCACAACGACAGGGTCTACTCGATATGGATTAGGTGTAAATGAGACCTTTGCAAAAATCTAAAAAAAAAAGATATTCAATTAATATCAACTCATTAAATAAAAAAAGGAGTATGCTTAAGTTAATGAATATGTTTCATTCATATATAATGCGTACACCATGTGTACGTTCTATCCTATAGGAATTCTACTATAGGAATTCAATAGGAAAAGAATTCGATAGGAATTGAGTTGTTGTTATGGTAAGTTAACACGGTTCGTTATTAAACCGTGGATTTGATTCACCAAATCCATCATTATTGTATACTCTTTGATAGATATAGCGCAACCCAAACCAATCCCTAATCCTTATTTTAAGATTTTGAAAGTTCTTAATAGGCCCCTTTGATATTTTGAATCTAAATACCTAAATACTAAGAAAATTCTCTGTTGACAGCAATCTATGCTTCACAGTAGTATATATTTTGTATATCGAAGTCCTAGATAGGAAGGTAGAGTAGGCACAGATCCTTCACAAAAGGCAAAATTTATAAGATTGATTGAACTTTCCAACGGACTCATTCCATAAGTAAACGATTGAATAGGATTCGCTTGGGCAACGAAATCAAGTGCTAGTCCCCTTTTCTTTTTTATTGAATTAACTAATTCATTTCCTTTTTAGTTTTGGATTTTTGGATATTTTTTTTTATTTGATTTGGCATTATTCAACAAGAAAAAAAAGAAAAATTTCGACAAATTCCTTTTTTTTATTTGTGATAATTATGAGAACCAATCCTACTACTTCGCGTCCCGGGGTTTCCACAATTGAAGAAAACAGCGCAGGTCGTATTGATCAAATTATTGGACCCGTACTGGATATCACTTTTCCCCCGGGAAAGTTGCCTTACATTTATAACGCTTTGATAGTCAAGAGTCGAGACACTGCCGATAAGAAAATTAATGTGACTTGTGAGGTACAACAATTATTAGGAAATAATCGAGTTAGAGCTGTAGCTATGAGTGCTACAGACGGGTTGATGAGAGGAATGGAAGTTATTGACACGGGAGCTCCTCTCAGTGTTCCAGTCGGTGGAACTACTCTCGGACGAATTTTTAACGTTCTGGGGGAGCCTATTGACAATTTGGGTCCTGTAGATACTAGTGCAACATTCCCTATTCATAGATCTGCGCCTGCCTTTATCGAGTTAGATACGAAATTATCTATCTTTGAAACAGGTATTAAGGTGGTCGATCTTTTAGCTCCTTATCGACGTGGAGGAAAAATCGGACTATTTGGGGGGGCAGGAGTAGGTAAAACAGTACTCATCATGGAATTAATCAATAACATTGCTAAAGCTCATGGGGGCGTATCCGTATTTGGCGGAGTAGGGGAACGGACTCGCGAAGGAAATGATCTTTATATGGAAATGAAGGAATCTGGAGTAATTAATGAAAAAAATATTGAGGAATCAAAGGTAGCTCTAGTCTATGGCCAAATGAATGAACCACCGGGAGCTCGTATGAGAGTTGGTTTAACTGCCCTAACTATGGCAGAATATTTCCGAGATGTTAATAAGCAAGACGTGCTTTTATTCATCGATAATATCTTTCGTTTTGTTCAAGCAGGATCGGAAGTATCTGCCTTATTAGGGAGAATGCCCTCCGCAGTGGGTTATCAACCTACCCTTAGTACAGAAATGGGTTCTTTGCAAGAAAGAATTGCTTCTACCAAAAAGGGATCTATAACTTCGATCCAAGCAGTTTATGTACCTGCAGACGATTTGACCGACCCTGCTCCTGCCACAACATTTGCCCATTTGGACGCTACTACCGTACTTTCCAGAGGATTGGCTTCCAAGGGTATTTATCCCGCAGTAGATCCTTTAGATTCAACCTCAACTATGTTACAGCCTCGGATCGTTGGTAACGAACATTATGAAACTGCGCAAAGAGTTAAGGAAACTTTACAACGTTACAAAGAACTTCAGGACATTATCGCAATTCTTGGGTTGGACGAATTATCGGAGGAGGATCGTTTAACTGTAGCAAGAGCTCGAAAAATAGAGCGGTTCTTATCACAACCGTTCTTTGTGGCAGAAGTTTTTACGGGTTCCCCAGGAAAGTATGTTGGTCTTGCAGAAACAATTAGAGGATTTCAACTAATCCTTTCTGGAGAATTAGATGGCCTACCCGAACAGGCTTTTTATTTGGTGGGGAACATCGATGAAGCTAGCACGAAAGCTATAAACTTAGAAGAGGAGAGCAAATTGAAGAAATGAAATTAAATCTTTATGTACTGACTCCTAAACGAATTATTTGGAATTGTGAAGTGAAAGAAATCATTTTATCTACTAATAGTGGCCAAATTGGTGTATTACCAAACCACGCCCCTATTAACACAGCTGTAGATATGGGTCCTTTGAGAATACGCCTCCTCGACGACCAATGGTTAACGGCGGTTCTGTGGAGTGGTTTTGCGAGAATAGTTAATAATGAGATCATCATTTTAGGAAATGATGCAGAACTCGGTAGTGACATTGATCCAGAAGAAGCTCAACAGGCACTTGAAATAGCCGAAGCTAACTTGAATAGAGCTGAGGGTACGAAAGAATTGGTTGAAGCGAAGCTAGCTCTCAGACGAGCTAGGATACGAGTCGAGGCTGTCAATTGGATTCCCCCATCCAATTGAAGACAATCCAAAGGTTTCGTTGATACAAAGAAAAAGGAAAGAAGGGTAGAAAAAGTTATTAGATAGCGAAGCGAAGTAAGTCCAATGCTATCTAGTAATTTTTCTACCTACCTACCTACTATTGGATTTGAACCAATGACTCCCGCCGTATGAAAGCAATACTCTAACCACTGAGTTAAGTAGGCGATTTATCACCACAAAAGAAGCCCCATTACTTCGATGGATTATAGATCGAATCTTTTTTATAAGCAATACCCTTCCGTTATTGATATGTTTACTATGTTATATTGATATGTTTACTATGTTATATTGATATGTTTACTATGTTATATAGTAAACGGATCAGAGGAATATCCTCTGGCATTAGAGAATATTCATCTTGACAAGAAATTATCTATATGTTAAGATATTTCTGACAAGGGCTATAGCTCAGTTCGGTAGAGCAACTCGCTTACACGTGCGCCAATGCTTTTCAAGGGAACTTATTATGCAATGAACATAATTGAACTTATTGCAAAATCAATGTCTTACTTCATGGATTCGAAAGAATAGGAGAAAAGTAGCCTGACAAACAGTCGGTTCAGTCCGATTCAGGTGCCAATTAAGGTACTTAATCAAATAGAACCCCTATTGATTTGCTAGTTGATAAGGTAAATATCCAGCCCACTCAATGCTAGGCGTAATGAGGATAAGGGCCTCCAAAAAACTTCTTTTCGTTCTATGAACTTTAAGGTGTATGAAGTCTCATAGTAAACTCTTGCAGCGGAACGATAGAGACTCCATTTCACTTAGGTTGATTTAATTTAGGCCGGAGGCAGACCTAAGTCAAGGTAATCCTCCTTTGAAACACTTTGGTATTGCTCCTAGATAGATCATAAGAAAAATAATCAATCAGAGCAGAGGGAGCCATCTTTTTATCTTTCCCTAAAGAAAAACTATGGCGGATTAACTGATCTTTACATCAGTTGATGAAAGAGCCCAATGCAGAAAAATAAAAATGCATGTTGGGTCTTTGAAACAGTTCGAATCATTTCGATAATAATCCGTTTGATCTGTTTTACCGAGAAGGTCTACGGTTCGAATCCGTATAGCCCTAATATATACGTCTTTTTTTCCATTTTTGGATGGATATCTTATGTTTCCTTTAGTATAGTTTTTTTCTTTATTAGTACTTTTTTTTATAGACTCGACGATCGATTGCGCCATAGAATAGAGGTAAAAGCATTACCATAGGCCCCATTCATCATAGAGACAGGAAAAGAAAAAAGAATTTTGATCAAATCAGTAGAAGGAAGGATCCCTTAACTGATTTGACTTCCATCCTCCTTCAAATAGGATATGTTCTAAGTCCCTATACTTTCCTATAATGACTGCAACGATTTTCTCCATTTTGCGAATTCCTATTTTTTTTTTTGAAGTATATTACTATGATATACATTATCTAAATATACATTATCTAAATCGATCCGCTTTAAATAAAAAAAAAAAAGAAAGAGTAAATAATAAAACTGGATATTCTGTTTCATAATTCTTAAATAGAGTTCTTTTTTTTTTTTAGTATTACTCCTCATTAAGATGCATACATTAGTTATCCCATTTTAATTAGGTTCTAATCTAATTTAGTAGTAAGTATTTTCTTTTTTATTTAATAGTCTCTGACTATCATTAAATAAAGGGTAGAGCAATTCTTTTTTTCTAGAGATTTTAGAGAAAGCGAGACAAAGTGAAGCGAAAGAGTTTTCTTTGGATAAGAATTAGGTCTATTCATATCTAAATAGAGGAGAAATCCAAAGAGAGTGGGGATTCCATTGGATGAATCCTTAAGGAGAGACATGTTACAAAAGAAACAAAGGCTAAAGTAAGCCACTTTTTACCTTTGGTTTGAGCAAAACAAAACGCATTCTTGTTTCACCGAGGAAAAGAGAGAAGTTCTGGATAAATTGACAATGTCATGTCAACTTGAATTGACTAATTAAGTTCCGCCTATTCCACATTAATAGGAGTACATTTATGTTTCTGCTTCACGAATATGATATTTTTTGGACATTTCTAATAATAGCAAGCCTTATTCCTATTTTGGTATTTTGGATTTCTGGACTTTTAGCCCCTGTTAGTGAAGGACCAGAGAAGCTTTCTAGTTATGAATCGGGTATAGAACCCATGGGGGGGGCTTGGTTACAATTCCGAATACGCTATTACATGTTTGCGCTAGTTTTTGTTGTTTTTGATGTGGAAACGGTCTTTCTCTATCCTTGGGCAATGAGTTTCGACGTATTGGGTGTATCCGTTTTTATCGAAGCTTTCATTTTTGTGCTTATCCTAGTTGTTGGTTTAGTTTATGCATGGCGAAAAGGAGCCTTGGAATGGTCTTAACTGAATATTCAGACAAAAAAAAAAAAATAGAAGGAAAAGATTCCATTGAGACAATTATGAGTTTGATTGAGTTTCCGTTACTCGACCAAACAAGTTCCAATTCCGTTATTTCAACTACACCAAACGATCTTTCGAATTGGTCAAGACTCTCCAGTTTATGGCCTCTTCTATATGGTACCAGTTGTTGTTTCATTGAATTTGCTTCATTAATAGGCTCGCGATTCGACTTTGATCGTTATGGATTGGTACCAAGATCAAGTCCTAGGCAAGCGGACCTAATTTTAACAGCTGGTACGGTAACAATGAAAATGGCTCCATCTTTAGTGCGATTATATGAGCAAATGCCTGAACCAAAATATGTCATTGCTATGGGAGCCTGTACTATTACAGGGGGAATGTTCAGTACGGATTCCTATAGTACTGTTCGCGGAGTTGATAAGTTAATTCCTGTGGATGTCTATCTGCCGGGTTGCCCGCCTAAACCAGAGGCTGTTATAGATGCCCTAACAAAACTTCGTAAGAAGATATCCCGAGAAATAGTTGAGGATCGAACTCTATGTCAAAGTCAAAATAAAAATAGATCTTTTACTACCTGTCACAAGCTTTATGTTCGGCGCAGTACTCACACTGGAACTTACGAACAAGAATTGCTCTATCGATCACCATCTACTTTAGATATATCTTCTGAAACTTTTTTCAAATCTAAAAGTCCCAAATCTTCCTACAAATTAGTGAATTAGGAGGGGTTCTTTTGTGCAGAAAAAAAAAGAGCAGTGCAATCTTTCAAACTTGCATTTGAAATATGAAATATTTATACAAAGGGGGAGAGATCAAGACAATGCAGCAGGGTTGGTTATCTAATTGGCTAGTCAAACATGAGGTGGTTCATAGATCTTTGGGCTTCGATCACCGAGGAATAGAGACTTTACAAATAAAAGCGGGGGATTGGGATTCCATTGCTGTTATTTTATATGTATATGGTTACAATTATTTACGTTCCCAATGTGCTTATGACGTAGCACCCGGCGGATCTTTAGCTAGCGTGTATCATCTTACGAGAATACAGTATGGTATAGATAACCCAGAAGAAGTATGCATAAAAGTCTTTGCCCAAAAAGATAATCCTAGAATCCCGTCTGTCTTCTGGGTTTGGAGAAGTGCCGATTTTCAAGAACGCGAATCTTATGATATGGTGGGAATTTCTTATGATAATCATCCACGTCTTAAACGTATCTTAATGCCTGAAAGTTGGATAGGCTGGCCCTTACGTAAGGACTATATAACCCCCAATTTCTATGAAATACAAGATGCTCATTGAATGATAATAAATTCATGTTCACTTATACAATACAACTCCAGATTTTATTAAAGTCAAGGAATATTTTTACATTCTGTTCCTAGACGAAACGAAAGACTTAATTATATTCTAATTAATTCCTATTATATTATACAAAAAGATCCAGATAGACTGAACAAAAAGGGCTTCATTTCGATTTTCCTATTTTGAAAATCACATATTTGTTTCCTTCGTATAAACAGAAAAATACAATGACTCAAAGAAGTTCCTACCACGAACTTTGTACCGCGCGGATTACTTAGAGCAACTAGGAAAGTAGGATAAGCAAGAATAAAAAAATTCTTCGGAATAGCGGCATACAAAATTAATAAGAAATGCAAAAATGAAGAAAAGGGCACCTAATCTCCCCTCTTTCTATACCATAAAGAAAAAAACCAGAGATTTTAACCCTTTTCTAAAAAGAAGTGTTTAGAGATTTATCTACTTACTCTATACTATCTAGATTATTAATGAATATGCACCCCAATTCATCTCAAGATATTTGTATCAATATCTATTCGGTAGATCCTTTTTTTCTGTGCCAGGAACCAGATTTGAACTGGTGACACGAGGATTTTCAGTCCTCTGCTCTACCAACTGAGCTATCCTGACCCTTTCTTGTGCATCATCCTAGTAGAGTATTTGCATCTATGTCAATTAAAGGGACTAAAAAATAAATATAGTATTCCATTCCAAATTTGGAAATGGGAGGGGGGGTAGTCTTATCAAATAAAAAAGAAATCATCTATTTAATGAATAGCATAAGATTCATTGAGTTCTCGTCGCACTCCTTTGTGAAAGAGTAGAATGAGAAAGCTAATGAATCTTAAACCCATTGATAAAAGGATAACTACTATGGTTAGTTAATAAAATATGGTTAGGGAATAAAAGAGGGTTTGGGGATAGAGGGACTTGAACCCTCACGACTTATAAAGTCGACGGATTTTCCTTTTACTAGAAATTTCATTGTTGTCAGTATTGACATGTAGAATGGGACTCTCTCTTTATCCTCGTTCGATTAATCCACTTTTTTAAAGATCTCAAAACAATGAGTTGAAGGATTTGATTATGAAATATTCGATTGGAATGGATTCACAATAATTCTCCAAAAATTCAGAATTTTCTATTTCATAATCATTCCTAATTTCATTCTAAAAAAAATATATAAAATAAAGAACCTATATTATGATATAGGGTTCTGTGATTAATCGTTTGCTATGTCAGTATCTATACGTGTGTATTAGATGTATAAAGCCCTTCTTTCTATAATTTCGAGGGAGTTCCACTACCAACACAACGTAATTACTTCGATTCGTTAGAACAGCTTCCATTGAGTCTCTGCACCTATCCTTTTCCTTTGGGTTCTAGTTTGAGAACCACTTGTTTTTTTAAAAGAGGGATTTGGCTCAGGATTGCCCATTTTTCATTCCAGGGTTTCTCTGAATTTGGAAGTTACCACTTAGCAGGTTTCCATACCAAGGCTCAATACAATCAAGTCCGTAGCGTCTACCGATTTCGCCATATCCCCATTTTATTTTTCTTTGAAACCAGGATTACTTGTATAATTTCATCCATCTCTTATTGTTTTTTTGAATCATTGAATTCATTATTCGACGTAGTTTAGCAGCTCATCTCTATTTGAGAGACCCCGCTCGCTTATTGCAATTCTGAATTGCATTCATTCTATCGTTGATATATTTGCAATTCAATCGGAATGAATATATCCAAAAGTTTTTCTCTCTCCCGCCTCCCCCCTTCCTTTTTTAGAGTATTCAAAATCATACTATAACGCTTGATATTCATTCTTTTTTTTCTAATCTGAATTAGAAATTTCATTTGCTATGATTCTATCTTCTCCTTAGTGAACTATTTATCCTTAAATTATTAACAAATAAAAAAAACATCTTAAAAATGTATATATTATTCTTTTATATGCATTAGATTACTCGTCTGATCCATATCAAATTGAAAATATCTGAAATAAAATTCAATATAGAATTTTGAATAGATTCTATTAGAAAATAGAAAAATCCATTTGCGAATTAGAGAAATAAAAAGAAAGTTCAATAAATTCTAGAATCCTATTTAAAAATATCATTTAGTTAAGCATATCAAGCTAACTTTATGAAATTCTAGTATTTTTTTTTACTATTACTAAATTCTAAGTAGAACTTCCAATTTCGAACTAGTTAATAACTAAGATTAATAATTAAGATCTGACATTTTATGGATTTCCTATATATATTTCTATTTGTTACACTATTTCTGTTATGTAAGCCCACTTAGCTCAGAGGTTAGAGCATCGCATTTGTAATGCGAGGGTCATCGGTTCAAATCCGATAGTCGGCTTTTTTCTTTATCGATGTTCCATGAACAAGAATTTCTCTTTTTCTCTAAATTAAATGGGGAATCGAGGGTCTATTATACCGTTCTACCTTACAATTTTGCTAGATAAAAAGCATAAAAATAAATAATATATATACAAAAAATCCGGATGTTGATGAAATTCCATTTTTTTGTGTTGTGGTACTTTTAGTAGATTAGTAGATTTTACTCTGTTTATCCTTTAGTTTAATTCAGTTTGAATTTCGATGTATTCTGTAATGTAAATAGAATGAAATTTATTGTGTAAAATGAAATTTCAATAAAATAAAAAAGGAGTCATCATGTCCCGTTATCGAGGGCCTCGTTTAAAAAAAATACGCCGTCTGGGAGCTTTACCAGGACTCACTAGAAAAACGCCTAAATCCGGAAGTAATCAGAAAAAGAAATTCCATTCTGGGAAAAAAGAGCAATATCGTATTCGTCTTCAAGAAAAACAGAAATTGCGTTTTCATTATGGTCTGACAGAACGCCAATTACTTAGATATGTACATATCGCCGGAAAAGCAAAAAGATCCACAGGTCAGGTTTTACTACAATTACTTGAAATGCGTTTGGATAATATCCTTTTTCGATTGGGTATGGCTTCAACCATTCCTGGGGCCCGGCAATTAGTTAACCATAGACATATTTTAGTTAATGGTCGTATAGTTGATATACCAAGTTTTCGTTGCAAACCCCGAGATATTATTACTACGAAGGATAACCAACGATCAAAACGTCTGGTTCAAAATTCTATTGCTTCATCCGATCCGGGTAAATTGCCAAAGCATTTGACGGTTGACACATTGCAATATAAAGGACTAGTAAAAAAAATTCTAGATAGGAAGTGGGTCGGTCTCAAAGTAAATGAGTTGTTAGTTGTAGAATATTACTCTCGCCAGACTTGAACTTAACGAAAAAAGGAAAGGTTCATAGAATTTTGTTCCCCTTCCCCTTTCCCTGAACTAAATCGACCTAAGTCTCTTAATTCGTATTTTCCCGTTCACCTAGCAGAAATAGATTAACCCTAGGATCCTTTTTTCTTTTTTGTTATTTCCTCGATTTTACATACCACAGTAATTTAGTATAGAGAATTTCTATTAAATAAAGGTATTATTGCTGGAATAAATTGTTATTTAATTTGATACATTGTGATCGCTAACATTGATCAATTAAGAAAAACGGAAAGAGAGGGATTCGAACCCTCGGTAAACAAAAGTCTACATAGCAGTTCCAATGCTACGCCTTGAACCGCTCGGCCATCTCTCCTCCATAATCTTATTATGGAAAATAAACTGAGTGAATAGCGAGTTTTCATATTCCTGCAGTACAGCCACAACGGCTCGGGGATTCCAAGACCCTATGGGAAAAATTCCTTTTCATCTAAGTGAAAGGATCCAATATTTTTTTTACTAGGAGTTCCGCTCCTTCGAAAACTTTTTCTTTGGGTAAAACCAAAATAAAAAGAGAATGGAAGAATTCTTCTTATTCCATAAGAAAATAAAGGAACCCTAGAATTCTATTTGCATAAGGTACGTTACGCCATACAATCTAAATATAAAAAAGGGTATGGGGCAATTAATGACTTTGAAAGCGCGAAATAGCTGATGAGAGAAGTTGTTGTTGAGAAATAGGAAAGTGGAATGAAATCTAATCTTAGTCAAATATTTTATATCTCTTCTTGTCCAAACAGAAAGAAAAGAAGACAATTTGAGCTGAGCGGAAAATCCATACCTCTCTTATCCATTTAGAGCATATGGATCGATTTATAAGAATCAAATGTTTTTATGTTATTTTGTGATAGAATGAAAAGAATTCTATATAGAATGGGTTGGGAATTATGCCTAGATCCCGTATAAATGGAAATTTCATTGATAAGACCTCTTCGATTGTAGCCAATATTTTATTGCAAATAATTCCGACAACCTCCGGGGAAAAAAGGGCATTTACTTATTATAGAGATGGTGCGATTTGACTTTTTTTTTAGCCCTACCTACATCTCATTCTTATGAGAAAGAGAGGGGGTTCGCATAGAGAGAACAAAATTAGTAAAGGAAACCCACGCTTGGGGAAGGTGAGGTGAACTAACAATTCCTTCTGTCGTGTATCCTCGATTGATGTGGCCTCAGATGCTTAAATTGTAGATTTGAGTATTGAGCGAAAGGTTACACCTACAGGATAGGTTCTGTATTACAGGCCAATCCGACTCTACTAGTACCAATAGGCAGCATAGGGGAGAAAAGCACTACACCTCGAAATAGGAATCAACAATATAAAAACTTTGTTAGAAATTAGCCCTTTCCTGGTTGGTATCAGGGTTGGGAAGAATGGTTAGGATAACAAACAACCATCAGGTTTGTACTTTGGATACCCTTATAACCATCAAAGGTCGTTGAAGTGGCTAATTCCTATAAATAGGAGGCGTTGAGAACAAAGAAATTCTTGGAGCTATCATTCTAGCATTAATAGAATTTGTTGGTGTTAAGAAAAACCTCTTGGGGGAAGGTTGGCTAGAGATTTCTTGGAAAAATACCAGCCCCCTTCGGTCCATAATGAGATGGGACTAATTCTATTTTTATTCTATAGATTTTTTGCTTAGTACTATGTACAGAAGGGAGAAGCCGTATGAGATGAAAACCTCATGTACGGTTTTGGAACGGAGATTTTTTGAATTGAATAGAATGAACGACCGTAACGGATGTTGGCTCAATCCGAAGGAAATTATGCGGAAGCTTTGCAGAATTATTATGAAGCTACGCGACTAGAAATTGATCCCTATGATCGAAGTTATATACTATATAACATAGGCCTTATACACACAAGCAATGGAGAGCATACAAAGGCTTTGGAATATTATTTCCGGGCGCTAGAACGAAACCCCTTCTTACCGCAAGCTTTTAATAATATGGCCGTGATCTGTCATTACGTGCGACTATCTCCACTATAGAAAGAAGAAAAAAAGAAAGGAGAAATTTTTCTAGTAAATACTAGAAAAAGGGCTTTCTACATAGGGATCGTCAAAACAACGATTTTACCCTATCAGCTGTAGGAAGGAAGGACACTTCACGAGAATCAAAATAGGAAGAAAGTAGAGCCTATACTACTATTCTATGGATAAAGCTGAAATTGATAGAGAAAACACCGTAAAGATCAATTAGTGAGCGACTGGGTCGATACAACTAAAAAAAAAACTGCTTCATTATACCACGATATGGGACAAAATTTAGGAATCCGCTTATGTAATAAAGCCGATCCACTAAGGGATTAAGCAGCGGTGTAGTATCAGATCCCAAAGATAGTAAGTTCTTTTTTCTTTCTTATGGGAAAAAGTCTTTTTCGAGGATTCTATAGAAATTTCATATATGAAAGAAACGAAACCGAGATAGTTACCTTTCAGAAAATAGGAACGAAGGATATAGGTCTATCTATGCTTCATTCTTCTGAAGGTGGGAGAAAAGAACAAACTGATTATTGATCAAAATTAGGGTTTGAAACTTAGGTAATTAACTTCTTCTGCTTAACCCAAGAAGAAATTGGATTAATTTTTGAGAAATCGAATTCAGTTAATATAGGGGAAATTCAAATAGCAATTTCTGAGCCGTATGAGGTAGGAAACTCTCAAGTACGGTTCTAGGGGAAGGAACTGCCTATTCCGACCGAGGAGAACAGGCCATTCTACAGGGCGATTCGGAAATTGCGGAAGCTTGGTTTGATCAAGCTGCTGAGTATTGGAAACAAGCTATAGCGCTTACTCCAGGAAATTATATTGAAGCACAGAACTGGTTGAAGATTACGAAGCGCTTTGAATTTGAATAAGACCACTCTCCATTTTCATAAAATGGGTGGTTTGGTTGTAGATCCATTAATCAAATAATTTAGGTAAGAAGATCAAATAAAGAATTTCATTATATCCCTTTCTTCTACCTTCGATTTTATATCATATTTAATAAGGATAAATAATAGGGATAGGCTCTGGAACAAAAGTAATAAAGCACATAAAAGGTGGCAATCTAAATACTCCTACCTAATATATCAGGACGGTTTTATTAATAATTCTAATGAGTTATCTTGGAATTTGGAATCGCATAAAAAAATCTATATTATGCTCACTCAAGGAAAGTAGATGTGGATAGGGGCTTATACCTTCAAAAAAAATACACTAGCTTCTTAAATTAAAACGTAAAAAAAGATTTTTTTGTTACGTCGGGAAATAATTTTCCAGAAGAACCTATGTCCGTTAGGCACCTAATCCTTATGTCATAATAGATCCGAACACTTGCCTTGAATTGACTTCAATATATAATTGCTCCAGTGAATAACTAAAAAAAAAATAGAAGGACGGTAGATAGTAAACAAAAGGACTAATCATAATATCTATCTTTCAAAGATTCAATAAAAAGACAGTTGGCGGGTCTCTTTGTATGTCTTGTCCGGAAAGAGGAGGACTTAATGATTATTCGTTCGCCGGAACCAGAAGTTAAAATTGTTGTGGATAGGGATCCTGTAAAAACATCTTTTGAGGAATGGGCCAGACCCGGGCATTTCTCAAGAACAATAGCTAAGGGTCCCGATACTACCACTTGGATCTGGAACCTACATGCTGATGCTCACGATTTCGATAGTCATACCGGTGATTTGGAGGAGATCTCCCGAAAAGTCTTTAGTGCTCATTTTGGTCAACTCTCCATTATCTTTCTTTGGTTGAGTGGGATGTACTTCCACGGTGCCCGTTTTTCCAATTATGAAGCATGGCTAAGCGATCCTATTCACATTGGACCCAGTGCTCAGGTAGTTTGGCCAATAGTAGGGCAAGAAATTTTGAATGGTGATGTAGGCGGGGGTTTCCGAGGAATCCAAATAACCTCTGGGTTTTTTCAGATTTGGCGAGCATCCGGAATAACTAGTGAATTACAACTCTATTGTACCGCAATCGGTGCATTGATTTTTGCATCGTTAATGCTTTTTGCTGGTTGGTTCCATTATCACAAAGCTGCTCCCAAATTGGCCTGGTTCCAAGATGTAGAATCCATGTTGAATCACCACTTAGCGGGGTTATTAGGACTTGGGTCTCTTTCTTGGGCGGGACACCAAATCCATGTATCTTTACCGATTAACCAATTTCTCGACGCTGGGGTTGATCCTAAAGAGATACCACTTCCTCATGAATTTATCTTGAATCGCGACCTTTTGGCTCAACT